CTAACCTATCATTGATGTATTGTTTCATCGATATTAAAATCACGATGTCATTGTCTTGTTCCTGAATGGGCCCTTTCAATTCTTTTAGGTTCATGGTCTACCCCGGGAAAAGATCTGTCCGAATTCTATTTGCACATATAGGACAAATGGTCTCAGTACCATTTTTTTGTTATGACTTCTTTTTTTTTGTTAATTTTGTGTCTTGCTTTCCCAAAACTATTTGATGTATTCATCATACTATTCCGTTGGTCGGCAATTTGGGATCACTACTATCACTACTATAGTAATAGTAGGTATAAAGTAATAGTAGGTATAAGAATCATTTATGATACAAGTGGTAATCATACATATATTATATTAACAATTTGTTATCGATTTGGTATTTTCTGAACGGAGCCTGGATACTTTATTTTATCAGTCCAAGTAAACCATAAATTCTTCTAAATTGATAATATTGATCCCCAATATAAAATAAATTGATCTAATTGCACTTCACGCTCCGAATGATTGATTGATGCCTCACTCAATACAATATCTCTTGGGCGAAACAGAGGATATCTCGATCAGGGGAGAGAACGGGTAAATCCCATATGACCCAATATGTCTGACAAGTCGCACTATACGTCAACCCAAACCGCATCTTCCTCTCCAGGACTCCGAAAAGGTACTTTTGGAACACCAATGGGCATTAAATTAAAGAAAAAAATTGAGTACTATACTTCACTTTAATATGGAAACGTAACAATCAATGGTTTATTGTCTTCATCCCTTTTTTCTCTTTATTCTATTTGATACATAGATTGGAAAGTTTATAGAGTAAGACAGAATGAATAAAGAAAAAATTTGAACGAAGAAATCGATCGTTCGAATGATAAACAAGTATCTATCCATTCGTTCCCCAAAAATGGGACCAATCCTCCCATTGCGTATTGGTACTTATCGGGTATAGAATAGATCTGCTTCTCTTTGTTCTTACGAACTAAATTGTTCCGTTATTTTCACGTTATTTTCAATGGAATGGAATAAATATTAATCCTTTCTGATACGGAATCTACTGAAAAGGTTAGGTACATGGTTAGTATATATAGTCTTTTCCAATGCGATAAAATAAAGTGGCATAGTGTCTATTTTTCTTTGATAAAGAGGTATTTCCATGGGTTTACCTTGGTATCGTGTTCATACTGTCGTATTGAATGATCCCGGTCGATTGCTTTCTGTTCATATAATGCATACAGCTCTAGTTTCTGGTTGGGCTGGTTCGATGGCTTTATATGAATTAGCGGTTTTTGATCCCTCTGATCCCGTTCTTGATCCGATGTGGAGACAAGGTATGTTCGTTATACCCTTCATGACTCGTTTAGGAATAACCAATTCGTGGGGCGGTTGGAGTATTTCAGGAGGAACTATAACAAATCCGGGTATTTGGAGTTATGAAGGTGTGGCAGGGGCACACATAGTGTTTTCCGGTTTGTGCTTCTTGGCAGCTATCTGGCATTGGGTATATTGGGACCTAGAAATATTCTGTGATGAACGTACGGGAAAACCTTCTTTGGATTTGCCCAAGATCTTTGGAATTCATTTATTTCTCTCAGGGGTAGCTTGCTTTGGCTTTGGCGCATTTCATGTAACAGGTTTGTATGGTCCTGGAATATGGGTGTCCGATCCTTATGGACTAACTGGAAAAGTACAATCTGTAAATCCAGCGTGGGGCGCGGAAGGTTTTGATCCTTTTGTTCCGGGAGGAATAGCCTCTCATCATATTGCAGCGGGTACATTGGGCATATTAGCAGGCCTATTCCATCTTAGTGTTCGTCCGCCTCAACGTCTATACAAAGGATTACGTATGGGCAATATTGAAACTGTACTTTCCAGTAGTATCGCTGCTGTTTTTTTTGCAGCTTTTGTTGTTGCTGGAACTATGTGGTATGGTTCAGCAACTACCCCAATCGAATTATTTGGTCCTACTCGTTATCAGTGGGATCAGGGATACTTTCAGCAAGAAATATATCGAAGAGTTAGTGCCGGGCTAGCCGAAAATCTTAGTTTATCGGAAGCTTGGTCTAAAATTCCCGAAAAATTAGCTTTTTATGATTATATTGGTAATAATCCGGCAAAGGGGGGATTATTCAGAGCAGGCTCAATGGACAATGGGGATGGAATTGCTGTTGGATGGTTAGGACACCCCGTCTTTAGAGATAAAGAAGGGCGCGAGCTTTTTGTACGTCGTATGCCTACTTTTTTTGAAACATTTCCGGTAGTTTTGGTAGATGAAGACGGAATTGTGAGAGCTGATGTTCCTTTTAGAAGGGCAGAATCAAAGTATAGTGTTGAACAAGTAGGTGTTACTGTTGAGTTCTATGGTGGCGAACTTAATGGAGTAAGTTATTCTGATCCTGCTACTGTGAAAAAATATGCTAGACGTGCCCAATTAGGTGAAATTTTTGAATTAGATCGGGCTACTTTGAAATCCGATGGTGTTTTTCGTAGCAGTCCAAGGGGTTGGTTCACTTTTGGGCATGCTACGTTTGCTTTGCTCTTCTTTTTCGGACACATTTGGCATGGCGCTAGAACCTTGTTCAGAGATGTTTTTGCTGGTATTGATCCAGATTTGGATGCTCAAGTGGAATTTGGAGCATTCCAAAAACTTGGAGATCCAACTACAAGGAGACAAGTAGTCTGATACGACATTGTTGTGGTATCTTTCGCCTCTATTTTTTTTTATTTGACATTGGGTATCAGAGAAATCTTGACTTGAATCACCATCTTTTCTTTGACTTTTTTTCTTTCTTTATATGATATGGTAAATGATCCCAAATGAATAGGTGTGGAAGCTATAATTGTAAACCACGATCGAATCCATGGAAGCATTGGTTTATACATTCCTTTTAGTCTCGACTTTAGGGATAATTTTTTTCGCTATCTTTTTTCGAGAACCACCTAAGGTTCCGACTAAAAAAATGAAATAACCTTTCGAAATAATTTAATTGAAGTAATGAGCCTCCCATATTGGGAGGCTCATTACTTCAACTAGTCCCCGTGTTCTTCGAATGGATCTCTTAGTTGTTGAGAGGGTTGCCCAAAAGCGGTATATAAGGCGTACCCAGTAAAGCTTACAAGTAAACCAGATATGGAGATGGCGACTAGGGTTGCTGTTTCCATTTTTAGATAATTTCAAGATCACAATGGATCTACGATAAGATCGTTTATTTACAACTACAACGGAATAGTATACAAAGTCAACAGATCTCAACCAATCATTAAATAGGATTTATGGCTACACAAACCGTTGAGGATAGTTCTAGATCTGGGCCAAGACGAACTACTGTAGGGGATTTATTGAAACCATTGAATTCGGAATATGGTAAAGTAGCTCCGGGATGGGGGACTACACCACTTATGGGGGTCGCAATGGCTCTATTTGCGATATTCCTATCTATTATTTTGGAAATTTATAATTCTTCCGTTTTACTGGATGGAATTTCAATGAGTTAGGTTTATAAGAACTATGAGGTCCTAGTCTTTCAATCAAAGAAAAAATTACTTTAGACTTGGATTTCTAGACCATTCTATTCTGGTAGTTCGACCGTGGAATTTATTTGTTTCGGTATTTCCGGAATATGAGTGTGTGACTTGTTATAATTGATCCTATTGATAATACATAGAATGGACCTGTTATCTCTATCAAGATGATTCTACCTCGTCGGATATTTATTCTAGTATCTGGAGCACGGAATATATAGAATAGATCAAGAAAAGAAATATTTGAACTATGATTCATACCTACTATTTATTCAGACCTCGCAACCGGACTCAAAAAAATTCAAATAGGTATTTCCTAAATCAAACGAATTTTATTCCTTCAGATTTATTTTGACCGAAGGATAACTCTTTCTCTAGATTTTGTTGAGTCATTACATCCATTCATTCAATAAGTGATCATCAAAGGTTCTTACTCAGAGAACCTTTGAGTTTAGCTTGAGGCTAAATCATCGTGGTTCTAGTATGAATCTGAGGTTTCAATTGATTCATAGGGTCTCAACAAGAGAATTCCTATCAATAGTAAAACAAGAGTAAATCCGCAGTACGCACAAAAAAAAACAATAAATCAAATAACAAATAAAAAATAGGGAAGAGAAGATTCAAGAGGCCTGTAACGATCAACATAAAGAAAGACAGATGAGCCAACTTGATATTTTTTGGCATTATCATCACAAAGAAGAGATTCCGGATTTTTGTTACTTCGTATCTTCGAGGCAAATCGAATCAAGTGGTTAATGAAGTTTTTAACTTTCTATTATATATCCGTTGAAATCAGTATTTGTGTGTTTCCGCTTGAGCCGTACGAGATGAAATTCTCATATACGGTTCTCAGAGGGGGAGTTCCATTGGGTTACCTATCTCAATAAAGTATATGATTGGTTTGAGGAACGTCTTGAGATTCAGGCGATTGCAGATGATATAACTAGTAAATATGTTCCTCCTCATGTCAACATATTTTATTGTTTAGGGGGGATCACACTTACTTGTTTTCTAGTACAAGTAGCTACGGGTTTTGCTATGACTTTTTACTATCGTCCAACCGTTACAGAGGCTTTTTCCTCTGTTCAATACATCATGACTGAGGCCAACTTTGGTTGGTTAATCCGATCAGTTCATCGATGGTCAGCAAGTATGATGGTTCTCATGATGATCCTGCACGTATTTCGTGTGTATCTCACAGGTGGATTTAAAAAACCTCGCGAATTAACTTGGGTTACGGGTGTGGTTTTGGCTGTATTGACTGCATCTTTTGGTGTAACTGGTTATTCCTTACCTCGGGACCAAATTGGTTATTGGGCAGTAAAAATCGTGACAGGCGTACCTGAAGCTATTCCTGTAATAGGATCGCCTTTAGTAGAGTTATTACGTGGAAGTGCTAGTGTGGGCCAATCCACTTTAACTCGTTTTTATAGTTTACACACTTTTGTATTGCCTCTCCTTACTGCCGTATTTATGTTAAT